TCTCGTCCGATTAATCAGTTCTTCAAAAGATCTATCATATCAGATTATGCGTGAATGCTTTGATCAATGAATATTTGATTATTTCTTCAATATGGAATCGATTCACACCAATTCTTCTATGTCTACAGGTTTATCCTTCATCTTTTCTGAAGTTTCGATAGAAGGATTCCTATACCAATGTAAGACAATCAACTCCATTCGTTAGAACAGCTTCCATCGAGTCTCTGCACCTATCCTTTTTTATTTTCGCTTTCTGAACCTTTGTTTGTTTTCGGAAAACGTGATTTGGCTCAGGATTGCCCATTTTTATTAATTCCAGGGTTTCTCTGAATTTGAAAGTTATCACTTAGTAAGTTTCCATACCAAGGCTCAATCCAATTAAGTCCGTAGCGTCTACCTATTTCGCCATATCCCCTTTTTATTTTTGAGATGAAAATCTCATTGCGATCTCGTTCCCCTTTTTCATTTATACCGGAACCGTTGAATTCATTAGATAGATGCCGATTCTTGTCTCGAAAAAGTGTTTTCTCCTTTTTGTCTTTGATTTCTTGTCTATCTTCTTTCATCTTCTATAGGAGGCTCATATTCGATCCAATCAAAAACGATTTTATCATTTCTGTATCCGCAATTCAATATAGGTGGATACATGCCCTATAAATATGTCTCTCTTCCACTGATTTTCCCTTTAAATTTCAAATACTTGAACGATCGATTCTTTTTTTTTTTTGTTGATAAAATTGATAAAAAAAAAGAATATTGAATTGTGATAAATTCATCGTGATAAAAAAATGAAAAGTCTATATCGCTAGATTAATCGTTATGTTCTATAATATTTAACATTTATTTGAAATTATATATTCTATTCTTTAATATATTCATATTAATTATGAATAATATGAATAGCCAAGAATTCAAATATTTAATAGCAAAGATTCTAAGAGTTTAGTGAATTCCTATACATGTCGAATTTATGTTATGTGAGCCTGCTTAGCTCAGAGGTTAGAGCATCGCATTTGTAATGCGATGGTCATCGGTTCGATTCCGATAGTCGGCTTTTCTCTATTTATTTTATTCCTTTTCTCTATTTATTTTATTCGATGTTTTACATGATTGATAATGCATCTTTGAAATCAAAGAATATTGAAAAAAAGTGTCTTCCTCTTTTCGCAAAAGCCATTGTTATGTTAATGTTATAGGAATCTCCAACTATCTCACGAAAAGAATCCTTTTCTTTTTCGATATCTTTTCTTTTTCTATATATAGAATAGAAAGATCTGTATATTTATCCAACTCATCTCATTATTCTTTAATAGAATAATACTTCAGTAAATTTGGCTTTATTTAGAATTTAGTTTATTTTTAGTTTAGGTTTATTCTGTAGAATGAAATTTCATCAATAAGAATTAATAATAATAATTAAATAGAAATAAGAAGAAGGAGTCTTTATGTCGCGTTACCGAGGTCCTCGTTTCAAAAAAATACGTCGCCTGGGGGCTTTACCAGGGCTAACTAATAAAAGGCCCAGAGCTGGAAGTGATCTTAGAAACCAATCGCGTTCCGGGAAAAAATCCCAATATCGTATTCGCCTAGAAGAAAAACAAAAATTGCGTTTTCATTATGGTCTTACAGAACGACAATTACTTAAATACGTTCGTATCGCCGGAAAGGCAAAGGGGTCAACAGGTCAGGTTTTACTACAATTACTTGAAATGCGCCTGGATAACATCCTTTTTCGGTTGGGTATGGCTCCGACTATTCCGGGAGCTCGCCAATTAGTTAACCATAGACATGTTTTAGTCAATGGTCGTATAGTAGATATACCAAGTTATCGCTGCAAACCCCGAGATACTATTGCGGCGAGGGATGAACAAAAATCTAGAGCTCTAATTCAAAATTCTCTCGATTCATCCCCTCCTGAGGAATTGCCAAACCATTTGACTCTTCAACCATTCCAATATAAAGGATTAGTCAATCAAATAATAGATAGTAAATGGGTCGGCTTGAAAATAAATGAATTGCTAGTTGTAGAATATTATTCTCGTCAGACTTAAACCTAACAAAAATAAAAGAAAAACTAATAAGAACAAGGGTTCGACCAATTTTGATCCCTTTCGGCGAAGTAAATTAACCTAAGGTTAAGATAAATAAGGGTTTGATCCGAATTTTTCTTCCATTTAGGTGTCATAGACCGAGAGGGGTATTTTCATTCCTTGTCTACTCTTTTCTTTAAACAGTATTTTCCGTACCACAGCCATTAGTAATAGAGAATCCATATCAAAGAAAGGTCTAACTGTTGGAATAGTCGTATCCATTGCTATTTGATCTATTGTGGTTAGTAAGATCGGTAAATTAGGTGAAGGTAAGGAAAGAGAGGGATTCGAACCCTCGGTAAGCAAAAGCCTACATAGCAGTTCCAATGCTACGCTTTCAACCACTCAGCCATCTCTCCTACATAATGATTATGACCCAAAAACCGAAAATAGAGTGAATAGTGAATCAT